AGCAAGAACTTGTTTAACTTGCATATCATAAGGAATTCGAACAACTGCTTCAAATACAGTATCGGGAAGTACCGCTTGTGGAACCTCAATATCTACAGGCTTATTAGCTAAATGGCAATTAGCACATACAATCCGCCCGGTAGCTTCTCTCGGATTTTCATAACCCTGTTGAGCAAAAATGGGATATGCATTTGAAATGGGTGCTCGAGTTATTATATATATCATGAACAATACGGAAATGGATCGGGTAATCTCTTCCTTTATCCAAGAAAAAGCATTTCTAGTTTGCATGGTCCAATCATTCATCCTGAAAATTTCTACAATAAGATTAGGTAGGTTACTGGCATAGTTCCCTCTCCATTATTCTGCTATTTACTCAAATGATTTTCCTAGAATATAGGAAGAATACGAGTAGAACGAAAAAGAATAAGTCAATTTTTTAATGTTTAGCTTTTAGATACAAAAAAACAAATTTTAGAATTGGATCAGTGGATCGTTTTTTCAGTCATTCATTGAATGATAAATCACTACAAGTGACGGAGATACACGATTTAAATAACGGAAAATCCAGTATTTTAAAATTGTATCTAAAATGACTGGAAAAGTGGAAACAAGACCAGATATAATTTGATCATTCTGAGTAAATCCAAAATCTTTATAGACAGACCCAATCATTAGTTCCCAACCATGAGTTGAATGGAATCCTATACATAAATCAGTTAATAAAAGGATAGAAAAAGCTTTTATTGTATCACTTAAGTTATATAGAAATTCTTGAACCCAAGAGTTAAGAATAATGAGTTCTTGATTACCCCTAATAGAATAACCACTTAGAATAAGGAAACATATAATATTTGTACAGAAATGCAAAATCGTATGAATACGGTCTTGGTTGTTCGTCTCCATCAATTGGATGGTTTCTTTGTAGATTTCCATACGAAGATTTTGTAAATGTGTTTCCGGGTATTCCTTTAGCATTTCATCCAAGAGGAACAGTTCCTCGAACTCTATAAATTTCTTTAAAATCGTTTTTTCTTGAATAATATTCAAGAAAATTTCGGATTGTTTCGTATTCCACCAATTAGTAATCCAAGATTCCAGACTTTTCTTAAATGTAAAAGAGATGCACCAGGGCAAAAAGACTATAGATGTAAGACATAGAAGGGGAATGAATGCTTTCTTTTTTGACATTTTTCGTCTTTAATGAACTCAGTTTCATCTCATTTGTCAACTATAACTATATAGAATAATCATTTTTCTATCAAGCATAAGTTCTATTCCAAGTAAATAGAAGTAATAGAGCCTAGCCTATGTATCAATTCTCGCTTTTTTTATTTGTAATTCGGAAGTTTGTTTTTTCCTTTCATTTGGAAATAAAGAATACAAAATAATACAGAAATCAAAAAATAAAAGCTTTCTTAGAGAAAGCTTTTATTTTTTTGATACAACGATTTCCATTGGTAGACTCAAGAATATGGAACGATTTCCATTGGTAGACTCAAGAATCTGGACAAGTCCCAAGCTTTTTGTATAACGTTGCGTGGAGTCCTATCATAATCAACAGGAGTCAAAGGAATGGTCCCCTGTTCTCTTGTTTGCATATAAAGGACACCACTACTGGGTTCTGGGTTAGGGTTAGCTTGTAGTATGAGGGACTGAATATCTTCCATACGAACTCGGAGAAAAATACGACGATATGTTCCAGGAAATCCGTAACGAAAAAAACACACCATTCTATTTTTTTTATCGAAAAAGTTATAACCACTCCCCACATTCCAAAAAATTAGAAGCCACCAATGTAAACTTAGAAAAAGACCTGCGATTCCATAGAAAGTCAGGGTGACCCCTTGTGGCAAAAAAGGAACGACAAATTCAGATGAAATCAAAGAGAAAAAATGTCTACCATAATAACTGGAAACTGAAATATATAACACCCCCAATGAACCTAAAAGAGTGAAAGAAGCCCAGAAGAAATTGATTGGTTTTCGGGACCCCGGTACAATGTCAAGCCATGCGTCTTGTGAACGACAACCATGTTTTTCTGATCCCCAACTAATGAATTTTGGAACATTAACCAATAAAGCAGACATTACAATTAAGACAAGGCCCACTAAAAACACATAAACGTTTATCATAAAATGGGTACCTCAATTTCATATTTGTACCTGTTATTTTTTAATATTGTTATATTAATATAACAATATTAATATAACAATATTAAATCCTCCTTATCTTATTAAGGTAATATAATATTAATAGTAGTACTTTTGCCCTTATCTAAAAAATCTTGTTTTTTTGAACATGAAGAAATAAAGAAGCCATTGCAACTGCCGGAAATACTAGGCCCACTAAAGGAACAAAAAGGGAAGGTAAGTTTATCATAAAATGGGGTACCTCAATTTCGTATTTGTACCTGTTATGTTATTTTTTGTTGATTGGTATATTAATATATATTTTGATTTTTCTTATATTAAAGATAGTCTATAATCACTCGAATTCATATAGACTTATACTAAGTCTATTTTAAAAATTAGACTAAGTATATCTAAATGAATAGAGATGAATAGATCTATCTATTATATACGGAGTATACATAATTAACTATATAATATAATAAATCCATAATAAAAGAAAAAAATGAATAAGATTTATTAAGAATCAAAAGGAAAAATAGAAAAATAATAAATGTTTTATTAAAGATAAAGAGTGTACAACGAAATAACTGGATTTAGTTTGCCCTCTATTTCTACAAGAAACATGTGATAATAAATGTTTTTATTAGATTATTCTTAGTATTTTTCTATTTACTTTACTCTTGTGTGTTCTAATTTGATTTTTGTATAATAATAATTTATTAAAATTCTATTTGAAGTTCCAAATTGAAAAAAAAAAAATGAAATTAGAGTCTGAATTATTTTTCAGTTTGAGTCAAAGGAAAGAAACCATTGAAATGAAATAACTCACTTAAAACCTCTTTTAAAGAATTACGTGGTACGATTGAATCAAATGAGCCCTTTTCGAATAAATATTCAGCCGATTGTGAACCTTCGGGCACTTCCGTATTCAACGTTTGTTCAATTACTCTTTTACCTGCAAATGCTATGTAAGCATCGGGTTCGGCAATAACGATATCCCCCAACATTCCAAAACTAGCTGTTACCCCACCAGTAGTAGGAGATGTAAGTATCGATACATAGAATAACTTTTGATTGATTTGATAATTATATAAAGCAGAAGAAATTTTAGCCATTTGCATTAAGCTCAAACTTCCTTCTTGCATACGCGCTCCTCCAGACGCACATACAATAATAAGAGGTAAAAGTTGATTGGTAGCATATTCAATCAACCTAGTGATTTTCTCACCCACTACGGATCCCATACTACCCGCAATAAACTCAAAATCCATAATACCAATTGCTACAGGAATACCATTTAGTTGACCTGTGCCTGTTTGAACCGCCTCCAGTAATCCGGTTCTGTTTTGATAAGAATCAAGACGAGTTAGATAATCGTCATCTTCATCTTCATCTTCAGAAGGTTCGTCTTCCGAACTATTTTCAGAAGAATCATCTTCAAAAGAATCATCTTCAGAAAGTTCATAATCATAAGAAGAATGAGGTTCATAATCATCATTTACATAAAAATAATTTTCAGAAGAATCATTTTCAGAAAAAAAAAGACTATTTTCAGAAGGTTCGTCTTCCGAATCACAATTCCATTCAAGGGGATCTACAGAGAACATGTCTTCATCCATAGGATTCCAAGTACCTGGATCAATCAAAAGTTCGATTCGATCTGAACTGCTCATTTTCAAATGACATCCACAGTATTCACAAATATTCAATTTTGATTTAAAATATTTCTTATAATTGAGACCATCACAACTGTCGCAGGAAACCCACAAATGCGAATAATCTTTACGAAAACCACTATCATTTGTATCATTTGTGATAGTTATTATACTAGTACTCTCGATTTCACTACTATTTTGGACCTTATCACAAATGTTAAAGTCACTATCATTGCTATCATCTAAATTGTCACTATCATTGCTATCATCTAAATTGTCACTATTAATGTCACTATCATTGCTATCATCTAAATTGTCACTATCATTGCTATCATCTAAATTGTCACTATTAATGTCACTATCATTGCTATCATCTAAATTGTCACTATTAATGTCACTATCATTGCTATCATCTAATGATGTCATAAAATAAAAATTATTTAAAATGTAACTATCATCTAAATTGTCACTATCATTGTCACTATCATTGTCATTGTCACTATCATTGTCATTGTCACTATCATTGTCATAGTCACTATCATCTAAAATGTCACTATCAATACAGATTTCAGAACGAAGATAACTTTCAATACAACTATTAATCTTATTATTCCAATTATATTTAGTATCATATCTGTCATTATGATCATTAAAACTTTCTGGTTCATTTAAAATGTCAATCTCCAAAATTTGATTTTCAATAGCAAAATATATGGAATAACGATTCCTATTACTACCCCTAACTAAAAAAGTTTTATCAGATAGGAAATTCCGTATGTTCCTGACATCTACTAAATAATCACCATGGCTATAACTAGAATTCTCACTATTGTTTTTCCAATTATGAATAGTATTATCCATATCAGTTAAAATAGATGGGTCTTCGTTTACACTGTTATTTTCAATAGGACCAAAACTGTCTATTGATTTACTTAAACCACACCTGTATTCTAAACCCCTATTAAACATCATTGAATTGAACCACCATTTTTCCATAGAGCTTTTTTCCTTTATTTACATGAAAATACAATAGATGAATAGTCATTTTAAGTATAGATCACTAGGATTAATAACTGATAATAATAATAACGAGCGAGTAAGTAGTTAAAAAACCATTTATAACTATTTGTAATCTAAAAATTAGATTCCCTGTTAATAACAGGGAAATGCGAAATTAGGTATGAATAGAAAATGAATTTCTTTAAGAAAAATAAAAGCTAATCTTTATTCAGATATACTATTTATATTCAAAATTTATATTCAAATAGGTATAGGTATATATCATGAATAGATCGGATCTGGGACGGAAGGATTCGAACCTTCGAATAACGGGACCAAAACCCGTTGCCTTACCGCTTGGCCACGCCCCATTTTTGATTCGACATTAATATAATAAATACTATTATGGGTTGTTCGTCAATTCCAGTTCTAAATTTATTCTATATAAATAGAATAAATTATATTGTTACTAGAATTTGGATATGCATAAATATCGAATTAAACTGAATTTATTGATCATTACATAGAATTCAATTAAGATATTGTATGAATATATGATTTCTTCAATTTTTGATTTCAGAATAAAACTGTTTTGAACTGGATAAGTTCAAATGAAAAGGGGATTGGGTGTATGATCTTAGTTGATTCATTTTTTTAGTTTTTTACTGATTTAGTAATATTCCTATCTATAAATATCAATTCAATAGTTGACTTATTTATATTCTATTATTTTCTATTTTTTCTTTTCAAATTATTTTTTTTCTATTTCATTTTAAATATTTTAAATATTAAATAATTTTAAATATAAGAGTATAATAAATAAAAATGATAATAATAAATCAAATTATATAAATTATATATATAATAAATCATATCATATATAATAATATATAATATTAAAATAACATAATATAAAAAAATACAATAAAAATGAGAATTCAAAAAAAGCAAAAATACAATTAATTTTCTTAAAGAACAACATTTTTTTTATGCTTAATATCTTTAGCTTGGTCTGTATTTGTATTGACTCTGCCCTTTATTCAAGTAGTTTTTTCTTGGCAAAATTACCTGAAGCCTACGCTTTTTTGAATCCAATTGTAGATTTTATGCCAGTAATACCCTTACTCTTTTTTCTCTTAGCTTTTGTTTGGCAAGCTGCTGTAAGTTTTCGATAAGATCTTTAATTTGAATAATGTCCGAAAAAATGAAGAATTTATTCGAAAATAAAAAGGATAACATTTTAAAAGATCAGATAAGTTTTACAGCGTGAATCCTTGATTCCAAATATTAAAATTTTTGGATAGACAATAAAAATCTGGACCATCTCATCATTTCTGTTTTTTCCATTCAAAAATGAAAATTCTATTATTCGATTGGAGTCGACCACCAATACCTAGATCTTGATCTAGGATATGAAAAAAATTTTGGTAGATTCAATTCTTACTACAAATCAATTTCCTAAGTTTTTTTTTTTTTGAAATTACTTCATTTCTTATAAACTTAGTATCAAAGGAAACATAATATGAAATAGAAGAGAATTGATTCTCTTTCTCTGTCGTTTTTTTTTTAATTATCTTGGAGATTTTGTAATGCTTACTCTAAAACTATTTGTTTACACGATAGTGATATTCTTTGTTTCTCTTTTCATCTTTGGATTCCTATCTAATGATCCAGGACGTAATCCTGGACGTGAAGAATAAGAAAATCTTTTTTTTGCTTACTTGTGCTGGATTTTTAAATATTTTTTGTTTTTTTATCTATTTTACATCTTTAACTAGTAAAAAAATGAAACAAAGAGGGAAGAAAAAAAAAGAAACTCCATAACTTCAAAAGAAAAAAATACCAAATCATCAATAAACGGAAAGAGAGGGATTCGAACCCTCGGTACAAAAATTCGTACAACGGATTAGCAATCTGCCGCTTTAGTCCACTCAGCCATCTCTCCCCAATTGAAAAAAAAAAAAATAAAGAATTATTATGCTTATGATACATCGCATAAACAAAAAGAACAAAAAGAAAGTAGGGCTCGAAAAAAGCCTTCTTTATATCTTATTTGATATATCTTATCTGTCTTTTTTTTTTTTCAATTTATTATTTATTATATATAATCAATTGATTATATATAAATAATAAATAAAGAGAGAATTATTGATTTTATTTTTTATACCTTCAGCAAAAAGAAAATCAAAAAATAAGATTCGCCCCCTTTTCTAAATTTCATTAGGGGGCCCCTTTACGAAACACGTCAACACTCTAATTATCGTAAAATTATGCACCTATTACATAATTAGGACGGATTCCCTTGTTCGACAAAAGATCCTTTTATATACAATAATGGTATTGTAGCGGGTATAGTTTAGTGGTAAAAGTGCGATTCGTTCTATTGATCCCTTAATAGTTAAGGGGTCCCTTGCGTGATTCATATCACGATCAAAAACTTTATTTCTTACTTAAAGGGATTTAATCCTTTATACCTCTCAACAAACGATTCGAGGAATAATATACATTATCGTAATTTGTATACAATTTAGATTAGAATTGACTCTAAAATTATGAAACATAAGTTTTTGCAATTGGATCCAGGGAGAATGATATAGAAAATGAGTTTCCAATCGTAACTAAATCTTCCATTTTTTTTATTATTTGTTTTGTATAGGAGAAATTGAAGCAAAATAGCTATTAAATGATTTTTTTAGTTTACTAGAAACATC